ATCCAATTGTTGAATCAACTGGGACCTGTAATAATTTTTAGCAGAAAAAAAAGAAGTATTTCCAAAAAAATTGTTTGTTTTATTCATGTATTGAATTTCAATGAATCTTTTTCCTTTGGTGAAATTCAATACATTATTTTTATTATAAAATAGTGTTATGTCTTTTCGAAATGTAATCACTAAAAGTGCTAATGATAATAATGATCCGCATAAAAGAGCTGCATAACCCAATACCATCATACTTACGTGCATTATTAACCACTCAGATTGGAGAGCAGGTACTAATATTTCGGATTGATGTATTTCAGTTAAAAGACCTGAAGTAGCAAAGCCTTGTGTAAAAAGAACACTTGGTGCAGTTATTATACTTAAATCATTTTTATTTTTTTTAAAATACGGAACAATATGAATAATAGAGAAACTCCATGAAAGAAAGATTAATGATTCATATAAATTACTTAATGGAGAATGTCCCGAATAAACCCAACGAATGACTAATAATCCTGTTATACAGAAAAAAGCCGCGATCATGCCCCTTTTTGACGAATCAGATAGTTTTACGATTTCATCAACTAATAAGGTTATTAAATGAATTGTAATTACAATTGAAACAATCGAAAAGGAAATATGAGTTAATATATGCTCTAAAGTTAAAAATATCATAAAAATTTTTAAAAAAGTAAAGGGGGTCCCTTAATTACGAAATGACAATCAGTAATTGAATTTATTATAGAATCTATTTTATTTTTTTTTAGAAGAGGGCGTGGCATGCCGCCACTCGGACTCGAACCGAGATGCTCCAGCACTGCTTCCTAAGAGCAGCGTGTCTACCAATTTCACCATAGCGGCTTGCTCAAACTTATAATAGCGTATTCCTATTCAATAGTCGAGGCTGAAAAGTTAATTCAATAGAATTTTTTTTTTAGTTTTAAGAAAGAATAAAATTGATGAATCCAAATGAATAGTAATTTGAAGATTTCTTTTTTTAGTTTAGAGTATCACTTTTATTTAACTTCGGCCTTTCGTGAAATTTCTCCTCTTCGGAAATAGACCCATTGTAACTAACTAGTTCTACCCCCGGCTAGGGGATAGAACTTAAAAAGGTCTTTTATTTTTTTTTTTACGAATTCAATAATAAAAATTTAGCATTCTGCAAATCATAAGACCAAAATGCAAAAAGAATTTAATATTGAGTAGTTCAAAAGAATAGACAATGGAAATCATTCATTTTATAGTCTACATAAAATTTGACAACTTTTTGAGTCACGTAGATTTAGATTCTCACAATTTTTATTACTTATTTGTTTGTCGCATAAAAAAGCTTTTTGATTGCCCGGTGGAAAGAGATTTACCCAACGAAAAGGCTTTTAAAGCCGCCCAATATCCTTTTTTTTTCCAAATATTTTTACGAATACGTTTTTTTGATATAGAAGTACGTTTTTTTGGAACTGCCATTTGAAAATGAAGAGATTACTCACTATTCTATTGGATGTGAAAGACATCTATTGTTCAAAAGAAGTGGTTTTTTACTATGTCATTATCGATTTTTTCTTTATAGCATTCTCGTAAAAAAAAACCAGAAAAAAAAATACACTAAATTGCAATTTACAAATTCTAATGAAATTCGTAATTCTACATAACATAGCTTTCGAAACCATATTTTAGTAATTTTTTATTTAGTTTTAGTTTCGAAAATTAAAAATAAAGCGGCGTATATATAGTAGATTCCTTCCTATAAACGTGTTTTATTGAAATAGAAACCAATGAATCAATTTCAAAATGAACTAGTTAATTATTTTGAATAAATGAAATAATAAAGAAAAAGGGTAGTTATTATTTCATTAGGCTAACTTAGTTCATTCTATGATTTATATCCAAATGAAATATTTTTTTTTAGTGTTTTATTTCTGCTTGTGCTCTATCCATATAAATTATTGTAAGAGTAATAATAATTGAAATTTCTATTTTCGACATCTTCCTAAAAAGTTTAATAAATAACTAATATTTTATACTAGTAACTTAGTGATATTTTTTGATTATTTGACCAATTGTGACTTATTAATTTGAATCTTTGATGTATTTAAGAAAGACACATAAAAAAATAAGTAAGAAGAAAAATTTGATTTTAGTTAGTTTAAATTAATACATATCTTTATTTTTTTATTAACCCCTTCCAATTTGAAAAAGATAAAAGACCTGGTAATTGGAAAACAATTCAGAATAAAAACTTTTTTGATTTTTTATGGAACATACATATGAATATGCGTGGATAATACCCTTTGTTCCACTTCCAGTTCCTCTATTAATAGGAGTGGGACTTCTTCTTTTTCCAAGCGCAACAAAAAAGCTTCGTCGTATGTGGGCTTTTAAGAGTGTTTTATTGTTAAGTATAGCCATGGTTTTGTCGACAAATATGTCTATTCAGCAAATAAATAGCAGTTCCATATATCAATATGTATGGTCTTGGATCATCACTAATGATTTTTCTTTAGAACTCGGT